AGAAATGGAGAGCAATTTGCAGAAATGACTTTAAATCTTTGTGTACTGACCCCTAATCGAATTGTTTGGGATTCAGAAGTGAAAGAAATCATTTTATCTACAAATAGTGGTCAAATTGGCGTATTACCAAATCATGCTCCTGTTGCTACAGCTGTAGATATAGGGATTTTAAGAATACGCCTTAAGGACCAATGGTTAACGATGGCTCTAATGGGCGGTTTTGCTAGAATAGGCAATAATGAAATCACTGTTTTAGTAAATGATGCGGAAAAAGGTAGTGATATTGATCCACAAGAAGCTCAGCAAACTCTTGAAATAGCGGAAGCTAATTTGAGAAAAGCTGAAGGAAAGAGACAAATAATTGAGGCAAATCTAGCTCTCCGGCGAGCTAGGACAAGAGTAGAGGCTGTCAATGTTATTTCATAACTAGTTGGTGCCTTCAAATAATAAAAAGAAGTTCTTTTTCTAAATCCTATTTTGATTGGATTCTGTCGAGTGAATCCAATCAAGCAGAATCCCGTTTTGATACAACGCAATTCAAAAATGAAATTTAACTAGATTCAATAAAAAAAAAATCTCTAAAAATAGATAGAAGAGGGTGGGGCAAAAAACTTATTAGATGTCGGAGTCAATGGTATCTAATAAGTTCTACCTACTATTGGATTTGAACCAATGACTCCCGCCGTATGAAAGCAATACTCTAACCACTGAGTTAAGTAGGTCATTTATCATCCCAAAGATAACCAAACGGAACCCATCCCATCGATGGATTATAAATATCATATTGCTTATAAGCAATAATAATCTAAGCAATACCACTCAACCACTCACAAATTTAGGATGTTGGATCATAGAATATTCATCTTGACAACAAATTATATACATGATAAAATATGCATCACAAGCACTAAGGGCTATAGCTCAGTTGGTAGAGCACCTCGTTTACACGCGCGCCAATGTTTTTCAGGGGAGTCCATCATACAATCCAAAAAATGGATCTTATTGATAAATCGATGTCTTACTCCATAACTTTACGAGAACAATAGCCTGGCAAAGGGTTCGATTTGAGTGCCCGTTTAGGTACCAAACGGGCCCCATGATTGATTTGAGATAGTGATAAGGTGAATACCAGTACATTCAATGCTAGGCATAATGAGTACAAGGCCCTCAAAAAATATCTTTTCGTCCCATGAACTTGAAGGTGTATGAAGTTTCATATTGGATTTTTTAAGCCGAAGAATAGAGACTTTATTTAACTTAAAACGATCTAGGCCAGAGGCAGACCTACGTCAAGATAACCCCACCCTTGAAACACTTTGGTAGTGCTTCTGAATCAGAATCCCAAATAATGAATCAGAGCACGTGGAGCCATCCCCTTATCTTATTTTTCTGTCAAGAAAAAATATGGCGGATTGGCTGATATTTCTATCAGTTAATGAAAGAGCCCAATGCAAAAAAAATGCATGTTGGGTCTTTGAAACAGTTCAGATCATTTTGATAATAATAAGTTTGATCTGTTTTACCGAGAAGGTCTACGGTTCGAGTCCGTATAGCCCTAGAGCCCCATAAAATGAATAAAATCCAAATTTGAAATAAAAAATTGTATAATTTTCATTTCTTCATTCTTGTTTGTTGCTTGTAACTGACCGGTTGGTTCATCCAAACCCAATTTGTCCTAGAAACTCACTCACAGGAATCGTTTAAAGCCGAACAGAAAAATGAAAGAAAAACGTATTTCAAGAGATCGAATCGATCCTTTTCCAATCGTGCCAATCGTTGATAAACAAACCAACCCTTCGTCATTAATCTTCGGAGGGAAATTCTCTATGAATTTTCCTGTCCATAATCAAGGGGTTAAGCTAGCCAGACTCCCCTTTTTGGTATATCTAAAAACTAGACCTAGCGAAGCACACCAAAACAAAAAGGGGATGGTCTTCTTTTTCTCTATTCAATCAAGATAAAACCCCACCCTTATTTTCATAAACGGAATATACCAACACTCAAATTAAGATATTCGAAATCCTGAGATGGAAATACCTACCCATTTTCTTCCATTTGAATACTCGTTCTATTCTAAATCACTAAGAAAAAAAACGACAAAAAGACCTCCGATTCTATTCCTAAAAAATCAAAATCTAGAAATCTAATTTTTATAAAAAAAATTTCAAATAATGAAAAGAAGAATTCGATTTTATTTGGAAGTCGCTTTCTTTAGCAAGAATCCTAGGCGAAAACAAGAAAATTTGTCTAAGCGTAACATATAGAGTTATACTAACTAAAGCAATTAAAGAAAATGGAAATAAAAAATGCAATAGGCTGGAAATAGGATCCCTGTCAAGTCAGTCGATAAATCTTGAAATGAGATATGCCCCGCAATAATCAAAGGAGACTAGAAGATTTGGTCAAAACAAGAATTTATTTTATTTCGACCAACCAGTTATGGATGACTTTCCAAATTCAATTCGAATCAACCAATCCGGCATAATTTCCACGTTCATAG